ATATGACCAAGCATATATCCCATTTTTTATCTTGTCAGAAAAAATTCTCTTAAGATTTGTTTTAATTAATGAATTAACTAAATCAAAATTTGTAAAAGGGGAATACAGAGGCTTATATAAAAAAAATGCTATAATTATTCCAAGATAGGCTAGACTGACTGAGAATACTGCATCTTTCGAAACTTCCGACCAATCTGTTAACTTATTCGACTTTTGGTGTAACAGATTTATAGAGGGGGTTAACCATTTGGATAAAATATCCAAATCGACGCCATTAACATTAAAAGGAATTCCTATGAATCCAACAAAGAAAGTAAAAAAGACTAATATAAGGATAGGAAATAATATAGTATTATCCGATTCAGAAGGATATGCAAAAGTTTTCTTCTTGCCAAAACGAGAAATAGTAAGAAAAGGTTGACTTCTAATTCTTGCCTTCTCATCAATTCGATCTATCTTCTGCGAAAAAAAATAAGCACTTTTCTTTTTCTTCCTTATTAATAAAGTTAACAAATGAAAGTTTTTGTTATTGACTTTCAAACCTTCTTTACCCCATAGAGATATTGAATAGAGGGGAGTCTTTTTTTTTCCACTGAAATTTTGAAAATGAGCATTTAAATGTCCTTCAAAAGTAAGTAAATAGATCCGAAACATATAAAATGCGGTTAATCCCGCCGTAGACCAAGCTATTATTGCAAAAATTGCTGAATATAACCAACTATCATTAAGAATTTCATCTTTGGACCAAAAACAAGCAAGAGGTGGAATACCACAAAGAGAAAGTGTGCCTAATAAAAAAGAACTTTTGGTAATTGGTACATGTTTTTTTAAACCTCCCATAAAAACCATATTTTGACTTTTAGTCGGAGAATAACCAACAATAGTTTGCATTGAATGAATAACAGAACCCGATCCCAAAAACAATAATGCTTTCGAATAAGCATGAGTAATCAAATGAAATAAAGCACTTCGAGAAGACCCCATACCTAGAGCTAACATCATATAACCCAATTGAGACATGGTGGAATAGGCTAAACCTCTCTTAATGTCTTTTTGAGCAAGAGCTAAAGTAGCTCCAAAAAAGAGTGTTATTATCCCTATTAAAGAGATGAAATTCATTATATGAGGTATCCTAATGAAAAGAGGTAAAAGTCGAGCTACAAGGAAAATTCCCGCGGCTACCATCGTAGCGGCATGGATAAGAGCCGAAATAGGAGTCGGCCCTTCCATCGCATCTGGTAACCATACATGAAGGGGGAATTGTGCAGATTTCGAAACGGCACCCGAAAAGAATAAAACAGCGCAGCACGTAACAAAGAACAAATTTAGCTCATTCTGAACAATCAAGTTATTGAATATTTCAAATAAATCCCGAAATTCAAAACTCCCTGTTATCCAATAAAAACCCAAAATTCCCAATAATAAACCAAAATCCCCAACACGATTAGTTACAAAGGCTTTTTGACAAGCATTTGCTGCAATAGGACGTGTGAACCAAAATCCTATTAATAGATATGAACACATTCCTACTAATTCCCAAAAAATATAAATTTGTATCAAATTGGAACTAGTAACTAATCCCAACATGGCAGTACTGAAAAAACTCATATAAGCAAAAAATCTCAAATATCCACGATCATGAAACATATAATTATCACTATAAATAAGAACCAAAACTCCAACAGTAGTGATTAATATTGACATAATAGAAGTAAGCGGATCGATTAAGTAGCCAAATTCTAAAGAAAAATCATTATTGAGAATCCAAGCCCAGACATATTGATGGGTAGTACGGCTATTTAGTTGCTGAATCACGAAATTGATCGAAAAAATCATGACTATACTTAATACTAAAACACTTTGAAAAGCCCACATACGACGCAGACTTTTTGTTGCCGACGGAAAAAGAAGAAGTCCCACCCCGATTAATATAGGAACTGAAAGGGGAAGAAAAGGTATTATCCATGCATATTGATATGTTTGTTCCATAAAAAAGTTTTTTAGTCTGAATTAATTGCTTCCGATTAACGGGATCCCACCCCTTTCAAAAGGGATCAATAAAAAAATCAAAATATGCACTAACTTCAAAAAAAAAATTAACGTAAATAAAAAGTTAGCAGTTGATACTCGTACTTAGTCTGTATCTGAGTTTTTCCAATATAGTTCAAATATTCAACTCAAGAAGTTAGACATGGTCAAATAATATGACCAAGTTCCGTAAAAAAGAAAATACTTCGATATTTTAAATATATTTGTATTTGTAAAATATACAAATTTAGGAACAGATCAAAAATAAAAATAGAAATTTTTCTAACAATGTTTTTGTGTATAGCAAGCATCAGAAATTACACTCAAAAGTACTTGATTCTGATATCAATCGTGAAATTCACTAATGTCATCACTCGTCATTTTTTTTTAGTTCGTTTCATTTTAGTTAGTTTATTTCAACTTAAAATAACTAATTCCTTATCAGATTGATTATGATGCTTTTTTTGTTTATAAAAACATTTTTGTTATTAGAAACCATTAGAATATCTGAGTCTATATATAAAACTTAATGGTTTATTTGAAACTTGATTTTTTTATTGATTGAGAAATTTTCTTTAGTGAGAAAGGAAAAAAAGATGGATCAACAGAACAGATAAATTTCGAATTTCAAAATTTTTAGACGGATTCGTTGGACTAGTTACTCGAAGAAAGATTTAATTTGGTATTAGAAAAAGTTGTCTTTATGAAATACTTCCTTCGATTTTATTACATGGAAATGCAGTGCCGAATGACAAAAAGCACTGGAGATAGGTCTTTTAGATTCTTTTTGAGTTCCACAAATTAGATTTAGATATCATAACTTATTATAGAAATATCTGAGAAAAAACGAAAAAAAAGTACTACTAATCCATAAAACTTACTTTGTTCTTAGAAGTCCTCTAAAGTATAAAAACCCTTTTTGAACAAAAAATGTGTAGGAATTTTGTATACAAGGTTCATTCGTTGTGATCATAAGGACTATAAAGAATAACTAGATAATGAATAGTAACTAAGGATTCTTTTCAACAATAGATGTCTTTCACATCCAACTATAACAATGAGTCACTTCCTCATTTTGAAATGGCAGTTCCAAAAAAACGCACTTCTAGATCAAAAAAACGTATTCGTCAAAATATTTGGAAAAGGAAGGGCTATTCATCGGCGTTAAAAGCTTTGTCATTAGGAAAATCTCTTTCTACCGGCAAATCAAAAAGTTTTTTTATGCGACAAGCAAATAAATCTTAAAATGTTGTAAGAATCAGAATCGATTTAACGCGAAAATTGGCTTATTTCAGTCTTACTATCAAATTCTTAATTACAACTCTCTATTCGTTTGAACTAATCAATATGAAATAGACTCCGTTTTGTGATGTTCATATGTAATAATGGAACATTAAGAATTTGAAAATTTCGCAAATTCTAACAAAAAATACAATAAGAAAAAACAAGGTTTTACCTTTTTTAGGATTCTATTTTTCATTTTCTTGGTGGGGAGTCTTATTTTCCCCATCGACCTTTTTGTTATAATTCAAATATTAATCATGTTTTTCGTTTATATATCTCAAGAATATCGATAGAAGATCAGAAATAAAATATTTAGTTCAAATTAACGAGCGAAACTCATCAATTCAATTTTGAAAATTTGGATCACTTTGTGACTTCGTCTTTCTCGGAATGACTCTAGAGGTCTCAGATATTTTTTGATTTCAGCCCAACCCATAAAAGACGAAAACGCTTGGGATATTATATACAATGTGTTCCTTTGGAAAAATCTAAAAAGGGTTTCTTTTATGTTCCGCGAGACAATGCATTTGGTTGTTTTAAATTTCTGAAATAAGTTAAATGGGAACTAATTGGTATGAATTTGAATTATTATTCAAAAATTTTTTCAGTGAAGTGACACTGTCAACCTTGACCATTCAATATAAATAGCCTATTATGGGTTCGAACAAGCCGCTATGGTGAAATCGGTAGACACGCTGCTCTTAGGAAGCAGTGCTAGAGCATCTCGGTTCGAGTCCGAGTAGCGGCATGCCGTCTTCGAAACACCAGACATTAGATCTTATAATGAACAATGAATTCAATTCCCGCTTTTCATTTATTACTTAAATTCAGTAAATTAAGTAAATTAAGTAAGGGATTACTTTTTTTATGATATTTTCAACCTTAGAGCATATATTTAATCATATTTCCTTTTCAATTGTTTCAATTGTCATTTCAATTTGGTTGATCAACCTATTGGTCACTGAACTGATAAAACCATATGAGTTATCAGAAAAGAGCATGATACCGACCTTTTTGTGTTTAACAGGATTATTAGTGACTCGTTGGATTTATTCCCGTCATTTTCCACTAAGTGATTTATACGAATCATTAATCTTTCTTTCCTGGAGTTTTTCCCTTATTCATATAGTCGCCTATTTCAAAAAAAATAAAAATCTAAGCGCAATAACTGCCTCGAGTACTATTTTTACCCAAGGCTTTGCTACTTCAAGTTTTTTAAGTGAAATACAGAAACCTGCAATATTAGTCCCTGCGCTTCAATCTGAGTGGTTAATAATGCACGTAAGTATGATGATATTGAGCTATGCCGCTCTTTTGTGTGGATCATTATTATCCGCTGCACTTCTAGTCTTTACATTTCGAAAGAAAAGTAATCGGTTTTTAAAATCAGTTTCATTTCACGAAATCCAATATAGCTATGACAGAAGTACTATTTTAAGAAATACTTATGTTTTTTCTGGTAAGAATTATTCCAAGAGCCAATTAATTCAACAGTTGGATTTTTGGAGTTATCGTGTGATTAGTCTAGGATTTCTTTTTTTAACTACGGGTATTATATCGGGAGCAGTCTGGGCGAATGAAGCGTGGGGCTCATACTGGACTTGGGACCCAAAAGAAATTTGGGCCTTTATTACGTGGATGATATTTGCTATTTATTTACATATTCGAACAAATAAGAATTTTTCGGGTGAAAATTCCGCACTGGTGGCGGCTCTGGGTTTTTTGATAATTTGGATATGTTATTTTGGAGTGAATCTATTAGGAATAGGGCTACATAGTTATGGTTCATTTCCATTAACGTCTAGCTAAGGAAGCTTCTTACGAATCCAAACGAACGCGAGCTGTCTATTAAAAACTTTGTAACGAACTGCGTGAATCCAGTACCAATAGTGTAGTGATTCGCGCGGATCTCGCAAAGACCGCGCATATCGGGTTAAAATGAAAATTCATTTGTTTTCGCTTTGATTTAAAAGAATAGAAAAAAAGAATGTTTTTTTCTATTCTCCAACAAGTTTTTAAAGTTTTTAAAAATTATCTAACTTTTTCTTTTTCTTTAGGACAAATCTCTATAAAAAACTCGACAAAAGAACTTCAACCTTCTCAACTGAGAGTGACAAAACAAAATCCGGGTAGATTCCAATCCCTATTATGGGTAAAAAGATAGCGATTGAAACAAACAACTCGCGCGGTCCAAAATCAAAAAGAGAAGAAGTAGGGGCATTAAATAACTTGGATCCATAGAACATCTGGCGTAACATAGATAATGAATAAATAGGCGTTAATATCATTCCAATTGCGATTACAAAAGTCAGTATAATTTTCGGCATGAAAAGATATTTTTGACTGGTAATTAGTCCCCACAATATGATTAATTCTGCAACAAAACCACTCATACCAGGTAATGCGAGGGAGCCCATAGAAAAGCTATTAAACATCGTAAATATTTTTGGCATTGGGATAGCTACGCCGCCCATTTCGTCGAGATAAACAAGACGTATTCTATCATAACTTGTTCCTGCCAAGAAAAAAAAGGCCGCCCCAATAAATCCGTGAGAAATTATTTGTAAAATGGCTCCATTAAGTCCTGCGTCGTTTAGAGAACCAATTCCTATAAGTATTAAACCCATATGCGACACAGAAGAATAGGCTATTCTTTTTTTAAAATTACGTTGGCCGAAAGAAGTTAAAGCTGCGTAGATTATTTGTATTGTGCCTATTATCATCAACCAGGGAGAAAAAATAGAATGAGCATGAGGTAATAATTCCATATTAATACGAATCAATCCATATGCTCCCATTTTTAATAAGATTCCGGCTAAAAGCATACAAGTACTGTAATGAGCTTCACCATGGGTATCCGGTAACCATGTATGAAAAGGTAGAATCGGCGATTTGACAGCAAACGAAATAAAAAATCCAATATAAAATATTATTTCCAAGGCCACAGGATACGGTCGATTAATTGATGTTTCAAAATCTAATGTTGGTTCATTAGAACCATAGAAACTAAGACCCATAACTCCCATTAATAGAAAAACAGAACCTCCTGCCGTGTACAAAATAAATTTAGTTGCCGAGTACATCCGTTTCTTTCCTCCCCACATAGATAGAAGGAGATAAACCGGAATTAATTCTAACTCCCACATGATGAAAAAAAGTAAAAGGTCCTGAGAAGAAAATGGCCCTATTTGAGCGCTATACATTGCTAATAGCAAAAAGTGGAATAATCGAGAATCCCGCGTAAGAGGCCAGGCTGCTAACGTAGCTAAAGTAGTGAGAAATCCCGTTAGTAAAATAGGTCCTATAGAAAGTCCATCTATTCCTAATTTCCAATGGAAATCGAAAAAAGGAATCCATTTATAATCTTCCACTAGTTGGATTAATGGATCCTCTGATTGAAAATGATAACGAAATACATAGGTTAGTAGAAGGAGCTCTAAAATACATATACAGATAGTATATAATCTAATTACCTTATTTCCTCTATGAGGAAGAAAAAAAATTGAAGAACCCGCAGCTATTGGTAAAAATACCATTATTGTTAACCAAGGAAAATCATTCGTAGTAAAGGCAAAATACACTTGGGCCAGAAAACCTGTGCGCAAAAATTTTTTTGCGCTCGGGTTTTCTCGGTAAAACAAATCAGCTGAATTCAAGTAGAGTTTTAAGTGAGGTATCAATAAGCTAGACCCATGCTGCGAGTTGTTTCATGCCATAAATAAACCCGAACACTCAAGAAATCCGTTGGACAAGCGGATTCACACCTCTTACAACCGACACAATCCTCTGTTCTTGGCGCCGAAGCAATTTGTTTTGCTTTACATCCGTCCCACGGTATCATTTCTAACACATCTGTGGGGCAGGCGCGAACACATTGAGTACATCCAATACATGTATCATAAATTTTGACTGAATGTGACATTGGATCTATACATTTTTGAAGGATATTAATTTTCGATCTACTAAATTTAGAATGGAAAAAAATAAATAAACTAGATTTAGATATTAGACGAATCAATGAGTTTCCATCGTTTTGGAATCCATTTTGTTCTGAATTGGTTTATGAAAGAGAGCCAAAATACTTTGATTTTTTATCTTTGTGCTACCAATAACATACTTTACGAGGTAGACCTGCTTGTTTTGAATTTCTTTTTTAATTTGAATATTTGAATTTATCTAAGTAATACT